AGGAAGTTTTCTATTATTGTTCACTAATACTAATAATAGTAGAATCGCTGGCGCAGAGTCAAAAAAAATATCTTCAATATATTGATGAAACACTCCAAAAAAGCCAATTAATTTTAAGAAGTTTTTATATGATGACTGAAAAACTTTTAGTACAAACAAAATAAACAGTAAGACCCTTGGAAGTATCAAGGTGACTTTTCCTCCGCGTGCTTCTGTTGGGGGAAAATTCAACAAATTATATCAGCAAAAGGGAATAAGGTACTTTGCGTCTTTTGTTGATGAGGCGACACCCGGATTTGAACTGGGGAAAAAGGATTTGCAGTCCCCCGCCTTACCACTCGGCCATGCCGCCAAGACGACACAAAATAGACAAAAATATCGTCCTCCTTTATTTTGGAAAGGGGGACTCTTTTTTTTTGTACTTGCACCGTGAATCCCATTTTTTTTAATCCCTTTCCAAAATTCCGAAAAATAAATCCTTCTTTTTTTTTTTTATTTTTTGATTGGATTTATTTTTTCAATTAATTTTGTATAGTATTTCAAAACATACACTATTAAAATTCTTTCTGCTTTCTATATGAAATAAAAAAGTGACTTTTCTTTCACAAAAGACAAAATTAAGGACAAATTTGAACCATTAACTATTGACTGTGAATTTACGAACGATTCGTGGATTTGAATCGAAAATTGTATTTCCCTAATCTTAATGATATCGTAATGATATCAGAAAAAAAAAAATGGATACCTAACCAATCAGTATTGATTCTTTTCAATACAAAATTATTCTCAATTTGAATTATAACACCAATTATGGGTATATGTAAACCCTAGAACATAAAATTTTACACAGATAGCTAATCTGATATCTTATCTGTCTATAATTCCTCTATCAAAATGTGCTGTCAAAAATGGAACTGCAGTAAAGGGGGAGACAGGAATATATACATAGCTCTATCTAGTTCTATCTGGATATGCTTAATAAGCCTTCTTATGCACTTCAACAGTTTTGTTTATATATTCTTTTATATATTCTCTATAATTAGAATATTCTATATAATTAGAAATAATTAGAATCGAATATATATAAAATAATTATATATAATTATATATTTATATATAATTATATATAAAATATAATTATATATAAAAAAATATATATATATATATAATATATATAATATATAAATCGAAAATATATACAAATAAATAAAAATACATCTTTTCTATGTATATGCAATTTTTTTTTTGAATTAAACAAAGAAATCCACGAAAAAGCTAACTAAGTCTTAAAAAAAATAAACTTTCTAGTGTTTCTGATTATTGGTTCTTTATCCCATCGAAAGATGAAATCCTGAATCCATATCCATTTATTTTATCCATTTATTTTAGGGATATTCCAATCATATTGGAATATGTAATATCATAATAATGGTAGAAATTAAATCACGTTTTGTTTTGCTATTCTATACAAAATTTCCTAAGTCGAAGTTAAGTGTAATTTCTCAACCCCTTTCCAGTTGTATTTCTTGCAAATTCGAATTTGAGTATAAAATTATCTTTATTCCACCGTTCATATGTATTTCATACATTCCATATCCATCTATGGAGTTAGATAAAATTTTATGCGATTCTGTAAACAGAATAAAAATTCTATCATTGCTAGATCGATCTATATAATTGAATTGAATGAGGCACGATCCAATAATGAGATTTTTAAAATAGTTAATAAACGGGAAATTTAAAATGCTCGAGGATGTAAACGAGGGAATGTCTACAATACCTGGATTTAATCAAATCCAATTTGAAGGATTTTGTAGGTTCATTGATCAGGGCTTAACAGAAGAGTTTTCTAAGTTTCCAAAAATGAAAGATACAGATCAAGAAATTGAATTTCAATTATTTGTGGAAACATATCAATTAGTCGAACCATTGATAAAAGAAGGAGATGCTGTATATGAATCACTTACATATTCTTCTGAATTATATGTATCCGCGGGATTAATTTGGAAAAACAGTAAGGATATACAAGAACAAAAAATTTTTATTGGAAACATTCCTTTAATGAATTCCCTAGGAACTTTTATAATAAATGGAATATACCGAATTGTAATCAATCAAATATTGCAAAGCCCCGGTATTTATTACCGCTCAGAATTGGATCATAACGGAATTTCGGTCTATATTGGGACTATAATATCAGATTGGGGGGGGAGAATAGAATTAGAGATTGATAGAAAAGCAAGGATATGGGCCCGCATGAGTAGGAAACAGAAAATATCTATTCTAGTTCTATCATCAGCTATGGGTTTGAATCTACGACAAATTTTAGAGAATGTGTGTTACCCTGAGATTTTCTTAGCTTTCCTGAATGATAAGGAAAAAAAAAAAATTGGATCAAAGGAAAATGCCATTTTGGAGTTTTATCAACAATTTACTTGTGTAGGGGGCGATCCGGTATTTTCTGAATCCTTATGTAAGGAATTACAAAAGAAATTCTTTC